TTTTAGCGGAAGGGCGTGCTATTTGTTTACATCCATTAGTATGTAAGGGATTCAATGCGGACTTTGATGGAGATCAAATGGCTGTTCATGTGCCTTTATCTTTAGAGGCTCAAGCAGAAGCCCGTTTACTTATGTTTTCTCATACGAACCTCTTATCTCCGGCTATTGGGGATCCCATTTCCGTACCAACACAAGATATGCTTATTGGACTTTACGTATTAACGAGCGGAAATCGTCGAGGTATTTGTGCAAACAGGTATAATCCGTGTAATTACTCAAATTCTCAAAATGAAAAAATTAGCGATAATAACTATAAGTATATGAAAAAAAAAGAACCTTTTTTTTGTAATTCCTATGATGCAATTGGAGCTTATCGACAGAAAAGAATAAATTTCGATAGTCCTTTTTGGCTCCGGTGGAGAATAGATCAATGCATTATGTCTTCAAGAGAAGTTCCTCTCGAAGTTCACTATGAATCTTTGGGTACCTATTATGAGATTTATGGGCATTTTTTAGTAATAAGAAGTATAAAAAAAGAAATTCGTTGTATATACATTCGAACCACTGTTGGTCATATTTCTTTTTATCGAGAAATCGAAGAAGCTATACAAGGTTTTTGTCGGGCCTATTCATACGGTATCTAATCATATAGATGGTTGGTGTTGGTATCTACGCTAGGTAAATTTATGATACTGGTTTAAATTCAGGTCTTCTCGATTCAACTAGGATCTTTTCAATACGTTAATAAAGATAAAGAAAAGGAAGTTTTCCAATCATTCACTCAAATCCATTGTCGAACCGAATGCCACTGAGTGGAATATGGAGGTACTTATGGCGGAACGGGCCAATCTAGTCTTTCACAATAACGCGATAGGTGGAACTGCCATTAAACGACTTATTAGCAGATTAATAGATCATTTCGGAATGGCATATACATCACACATCCTGGATCAAGTAAAGACTCTAGGGTTCCGTCAAGCTACTGCTACATCTATTTCATTAGGAATTGATGATCTTTTAACAATACCTTCTAAAGGATGGCTAGTCCAAGATGCTGAACAACAAAGTTTGATTTTGGAAAAACATAACCATTATGGGAATGTCCATGCGGTAGAAAAATTACGCCAATCCATTGAAATATGGTATGCTACAAGCGAATATTTGCGACAAGAAATGAATCCTAATTTTAGGATGACTGACCCTTTGAATCCAGTCCATATAATGTCTTTTTCAGGAGCTAGAGGAAATGCATCTCAAGTGCACCAATTAGTAGGAATGAGGGGATTAATGTCAGATCCACAAGGACAAATGATTGAGTTACCCATTCAAAGCAATTTACGCGAAGGACTTTCTTTAACAGAATATATTATTTCTTGCTACGGAGCCCGCAAAGGGGTTGTAGATACTGCTGTACGAACATCAGATGCTGGATATCTTACACGTAGACTTGTTGAAGTGGTTCAACACATTGTTGTACGTCGAACAGATTGCGGTACCGTTCGAGGGATTTCTGTGAATACCCGAAATGGAATGATGCCAGAAAGAATTTTGATACAAACATTAATTGGTCGTGTATTAGCAGACGATATATATATAGGTTCACGATGCATTGTCGTTCGAAATCAAGATATTGGAATTGGACTTATCAATCGATTCATAACTTTTCAAACACAACCGATATTTATTCGAACCCCCTTTACCTGTAGGAATACTTCTTGGATCTGCCGATTGTGTTATGGCCGGAGTCCTATTCATGGCGACCTGGTAGAATTGGGAGAAGCTGTCGGTATTATAGCTGGTCAATCTATTGGAGAACCGGGCACTCAACTAACATTAAGAACTTTTCATACTGGTGGAGTATTCACAGGGGGTACTGCAGAATATGTCCGAGCCCCCTCGAATGGAAAAATAAAATTTAATGAGGATTTAGTTCACCCTACACGTACACGTCATGGATATCCTGCTTTTTTATGTAATATAGACTTGTATGTAACTATTGAAAGTGACGATATTATACATAACGTGATTATTCCACCAAAAAGTTTTCTATTAGTTCAAAATGATCAATATGTAAAATCAGAGCAAGTGATTGCTGAGATCCGCGCGGGAACATCTACTTTTAATTTGAAAGAAAAGGTTCGAAAACATATTTATTCTGACTCAGAAGGGGAAATGCATTGGAGTACCGATGTATACCACGCATCCGAATTTATGTATAGTAATGTACATATCTTACCAAAAACAAGTCATTTATGGGTATTATCAGGAAAGTCGTGCAGGTCTGATGCAATCCATTTTTTACTTCGGAAGGATCAAGATCAAATTCACATTAATTCTCTTTCTACCACAAAAAGAAATATTTCTAACCTTTCAGTAAGTAATGATCAAGTACAAAATAAATTATTGAATTTGAATACTATTGGTACAAAAGAAAGGAAGATTACCGATTATTCAATATTTAATCAAATCCTATGTATGGATCATTGTCATTTGATGTATCCTGCGATTTTTCACGATACTTTTTCTTTTTTGGCAAAAAGGCGAAGAAATAGATTTCTTATTCCATTCCAATCGATTCAAGAACGAAAGAACGAACTAACGCCCACTTCTGGTGTCTCGATTGAAATACCTATCAATGGTATTTTTCATAGAAATAGTATTTTTGCTTATTTCGATGATCCTCAATACAGAAGACAGACTTCAGGAATTACGAAATATGGAACTATAGGAATTCAGTCCATTTTTCAAAAAGAAGATTTAATTGAGTATCGAGGAATCAAAGAATTAAAGCCAAAATATCAAATCAAAGTAGATCGATTTTTTTTTATTCCCGAAGAAGTGCATATTTTACCCGAATCTTCTTCTATAATGGTACGAAATAATAGTCTCGTTGGAATAGGAACACCAATCACTTTAAATATAAGAAGTCGAGTAGGAGGATTGGTTCGATTGGAAAAGAAAAAAAAAAAAATGGAATTAAAAATATTTTCTGGAAATATCCATTTTCCCGGAGAAATGGATAAAATATCCCGACCCAGTGCCATCTTGATACCACCCAGAACGGTAAAAAAAAAAAAAGGGAAGGAATCAAAAAAACTGAACAATTGGACCTATGTCCAATGGATGACAACTACCAAGAAAAAGTATTTTGTTTTGGTTCGACCTGTAATTCTATATGAAATACCAGACTGTATCAATTTTGTAAAACTTTTCCCCCAAGATCTGTTCCAGGAAAAGGATAATCTGGAACTTAAACTTATCCATTATATTCTTTATGGAAATGGAAAATCCATTCGAGGAATTTCCGACACAAGGATTCAATTAGTTCGTACTTGTTTAGTCTTGAATTGGGCTCAAGACAAAACAAGTTCTTCTATTGAAGAGGCCCCTGCTTCCTTTGTTGAAGTAAGTACAAATGGTTTGATTGAGTATTTCCTAAGAATTGACTTAGTGAAATCTCATACTTCATATATACGAAAAAGGAATGACCCTTCTGGTTTAGGATTGATCTCGGATTCGGACAATATCAATCCCTTTTTATCTACTCATTCCAAGACAAAAATTCAACAATCACTTCGCCAAAATCAAGGAACTATTCGTATGTTGTTGAATAGAAATAAGGAATCCCGATCTTTGATAATTTTGTCATCATCTAATTGTTTTCAAATGAGACCTTTCAACAACGTAAAATATCCTAATGGGATAAAAAAAGATCCTATAATTCCAATTAAGAATTCGTTAGGCCCTTTAGGAATAGCCCTTCAAATTGCAAATTTTTATTCATTTTCTCGTTTAATAACTCATAATCAGATCTCAATTACTAAAAATTTGCAACTTGACAAATTAAAGGAAACCTTTCAAATAATTCAATATTATTTAATGGACGAAAACGAGAAAATTTTCAAACCCGATCTCTACAGTAATATCGTTTTAAATCCATTCCATTTGAATTGGGATTTTCTCCATCATAATTTTTGTGAAAAAACTTTTACAATAATTAGTCTTGGACAATTTATTTGTGAAAATATATGTATAGCTCAAACGAAAAATGGACCACATTTAAAACTAAAATCGGGTCAAGTTCTAACTGTTCAAAAGGATTCTGTAATAATAAGATCGGCTAAACCTTATTTGGCAACTCCAGGAGCAACCATTCATGGACATTATGGAGAAATCCTTTCTGAAGGAGATATATTAGTTACATTTATATACGAAAAATCGAGATCCGGTGATATAACACAAGGTCTTCCAAAAGTGGAACAGATTTTAGAAATACGTTCGATTGATTCAATATCGATGAATCTAGAAAAAAGAATTGATGCTTGGAACGAGTGTATAACAAGAATTCTCGGCATTCCCTGGGGATTCTTGATTGGTGCTGAGCTAACTATAGCGCAAAGTCGTATTTCTTTGGTTAATAAAATCCAAAAGGTTTATCGATCCCAGGGAGTACACATCCATAATCGACATATAGAAATAATTGTGCGTCAAATAACATCCAAAGTCTTGGTTTCAGAAGATGGAATGTCTAATGTATTTTTACCTGGCGAACTAATTGGGTTATTGCGAGCCGAACGAACGGGGCGTGCCTTGGAAGAAGCAATTTGTTATCGAGCTTTATTATTGGGAATAACAAAAACATCTCTGAATACTCAAAGTTTCATATCCGAAGCGAGTTTTCAAGAAACTGCTAGAGTTTTAGCAAAAGCCGCTCTTCGGGGTCGTATCGATTGGTTGAAAGGTCTTAAAGAGAATGTTGTTTTAGGGGGAATGATCCCCGTTGGTACCGGGTTCAAAAGAATAATGCACCGTTCACGGTCAGGGCAACAGAACAAGATTACCTTGGAAAAAAAAAAGAATTTATTCGAAGTAGAAATTAGAAATCTTTTGTTCCATCACAGGAAATTATTTGATTTTTTTCATTTCAAAGAATTTATGTGATACATTTGAAATCTAGGATTTAATCCTTCCTAAAAGCAGATTAGATTCATCCCCTTAAATGCAGTCATTTGATTTCGTAATAAAGTAAGTATAATAAAATAAATAGAAAAAAAAAATGAATGGCTTGATTATGATTATGTATTAACAGCCAATCTTCAATAAAACAGAAGGTTCCATCGGAACAATTATTTATTTCTATTTCAGGATACCAGGTCTCTTTTTTTTTTCAATTAAAAAAAATGTGGGGATAAATGACAAAAAGATATTGGAACATAACTTTTGAAGAGATGATGGAAGCTGGAGTTCATTTTGGCCATGATACAAGGAAATGGAATCCTCGAATGGCACCTTATATATCCACAAAGCATAAGGGTATTCATATTATAAATCTTACTCAAACTGCTCGTTTTTTATCAGAAGCTTGTGATTTGGTTTTTGATGCAGCAAGCAGAGGAAAACAATTCTTAATTGTTGGTACAAAAAAAAAAGCAGCCGATTCAGTAAAACGAGCTGCAATAAGAGCTCGATGTCATTATGTTAATAAAAAATGGCTCGGCGGTATGTTAACGAATTGGTATACTACAGAAACAAGACTTCGTAAGTTCAGGGACTTGAGAATGGAGCAAAAGACGGGTAAACTCAACTCTCTTCCAAAAAGAGATGCCGCTACGTTGAAGAGACAATTATCTCATTTGGAAACATATCTGGGCGGCATAAAATATATGACGGGGTTACCCGATCTTGTAATAATCGTTGATCAGCAAGAAGAATTTACGGCTCTTAGAGAATGTATCACTTTGGGAATTCCAACAATTTGTTTAATCGATACAAATTGTGACCCCGATCTCGCAGATATTTCGATTCCAGCTAATGATGATGCTATAGCTTCAATCCGATTAATTCTTAACAAATTAATATTTGCAATTTGTGAGGGTCGTTCTAGCTATATACAAAATTTTTGATTAATAATAATTATTAATTAATATTAAATTTTTAGACTTGGTATGGTGGAGGGATTCATAGATTTATGGAATCGGTTATTATATACAATTAATATACAATTATAAAATTGTGCAAAAAGAACAAACAGAAATATTCTGTGATGAGTAGGTATTCCAAATAGGAAATGAAAGTAAAAAAGTAAATGGTTGAATCAAAATAATTCCCTTTCAAGTTATATTTTTTATTTTAGAGGGCAGGGCAATATGAATGTTCTATTAGGTTCCATCAACACATTAAACAGATTATACGATATATCCGCTGTGGAAGTAGGTCAACATCTCTATTGGCAAATAGGGGATTTTGAAGTGCATGCTCAAGTACTTATTACCTCTTGGGTTGTAATTGCTATCTTATTAGTTTCAACCATTCTAGTTGTTCGAAATCCGCAAACTATTCCCACTTCCGGTCAGAATTTCTTTGAATATGTCCTTGAATTCATTCGAGATGTGAGCAAAACTCAGATTGGAGAAGAATATGGTCCGTGGGTTCCTTTTATTGGAACTCTGTTTCTATTTATTTTTGTTTCCAATTGGTCAGGGGCTCTTTTACCTTGGAAAATTATAAAGTTACCTCATGGAGAATTAGCTGCACCCACTAATGATATAAATACTACTGTTGCATTAGCTTTACTTACGTCAGTAGCATATTTCTATGCGGGTATTTCAAAAAAAGGATTGGCTTATTTTGGTAAATACATCCAACCAACTCCAATCCTTTTACCGATTAACATCTTAGAAGATTTCACAAAACCCTTATCGCTTAGTTTTCGACTTTTCGGAAATATATTAGCTGATGAATTAGTAGTTGTTGTTCTTGTTTCGTTAGTACCCTTAGTAGTTCCTATACCTGTTATGTTCCTTGGATTATTTACAAGTGGTATTCAAGCTCTTATTTTTGCTACTTTAGCTGCGGCTTATATAGGTGAATCCATAGAAGGGCATCATTGACGAGTTATCGAAATAGTATTTTTTGAGTTTAGCCCTCCCCAAAGTAGGCGCGGCTCACGATAATCTACTTTTTGAAAATTTTTAAAAATAATAAAAAGGATTATCCACCCCATGTATATATAATCGATCTAGGACAACTCTTTATTTTTTTGAAGGTTTCAAAGAATAATTCTCGAATCCGATTGAATATAAGACACAACTAATTGGTTTACGGTATGGAAGAAACACATGTATATGTCATATTAGATCTTCACTAGTTATATATGACTATATATCTAAATTTATCCTGCTATTACTCGAAATTTAGATGAGGATTCAAAAAAAGCCCTTCCGTTTCATCTGTTGTAATTGGGAAATGAATATGGAATGACTAAAAAAATGAAATAAAGAACGAAGAACTTAAATTGTATGTATTCACAAAAAATTACATGGGCAGAAAAGAAAAAATAAATATCGAAGTAATTTGGATAGTTCAATAAATATTATTATTTCGGTTTGAAATTTCAATTACACTTCGACTAGATAAAGAGAAATATGAAGAATGAAATAATAAAGTCATAATTTCTTGGTTGATTATATTATTAACTATTTCTTTTCTTTATTTTATTTG